ATAAATCTTATTCTTAAATCTAGATATAATAGAAGATAGAAAGATAGAAATGAATCTTGATCTGTACTCAAAGAAAGATAGTGAAAATAGCTCTTCTATTGTGACTTGGAATAAACCTTCCTCAGTGGCGGAATGAAATAACAATTTCTTCCTATAGAACGTCTAGGAACAAGAACGATTGAATTGGAAATATCGACAAATTCTTGCGGAGTCCAATAAAAAAAGAAAAGAAAAAAGAAAAAAAGGGGGTCCACGCCTTCCAAGTTCATCGCTATCGCATTTGATTATCAGAATAGCAGATAGAGTCAGAATTCAATGGGTCAGATCCACTTAGTTTTCTTTTGTTGATTTATAACTTTTCCAATGGTTTTGATGGCGAATTGAAAATAGGAATATTTGGTGATTCAAGAGATGACTTATCATTATTGACGACAATTACTATATAAATGATAACGTATTATTATACGGTTGGTTACTACTCTTAAAAAAATCTATATCCTTCCTTCAAATATGAATACTACTACGGTAGTTTTCTTGTAGTTTTATGAAAAAAAGCCAAAGCCCCTGATCGGATTTGAACCGATGACTTAGGCCTGACCATGTTCTTACTCTACCACTGAGTTAAAGGGACCCATTTTATTGAATTCGTGAATGGGTCACTATACTATCTAGTATGCGGGTCAAATATTATATGTAGATAAATAGATTTTATATAGCGAAGTCTAGTTAGATAAGTCCATACAGTAAACTTATAGCGGCGAGTGGCTTATTCTTAACTAGCAAGTCTAGGATAAAAGGTAAGGCTTCAAAACCAACTTTCGTGAATTGCTTTTCTTGTATTGACGGGATCCCCATCAGAACGAACTTAACTTGATTGATCCATGTCCATCGCCTAATTCTAATTCCCCCTAGATTCCAGATATTTTTTGAATCATATGTGGACTAAATTCTACTGGTCCCCGAACTCAATTCTTAGAGAAAAAGGAATTTTCAATAACTTCTTGAATCCCCATTCCCAGATTTCTTGTTTTTCATTTCCTAGCTTAATGGGAAAGAGCGCTAGGGATATCTCATCTTACCAATGAGAGCGTAAAAAATGCAATTTCACCCGCCCCTTGACTCTTTCTTTTCGGATGGACCAATCACTCTCTCAAAGAAGCCTATCTTTCTTTTTGTATTCGTGCAATTTTTGTCGTTATTTTAGTAGAAAATTCATAGAAGCTAGATTTCTATAGACAAATAAAATGGAGAATCGAATGAATGAAACATGAATAGGAATGACGAATCCTAAATGAATAGGAAATCGTGAAAAACTGAAGGAGAATTCGGATCTCTTCATACCTATTATATTGACAATTTTCAAAAATCGTTCATATACTAAGTATCCATATATGAAGTATCCATATACGAAGTATCCATATAAAAATACGAAGTATCCATATAAAAAGTATCATCTAAGAAGTATCATAGCGGTTGAGCAAGCATGCCCCCATCGTCTAGTGGTTCAGGACATCTCTCTTTCAAGGAGGCAACGGGGATTCGACTTCCCCTGGGGGTAGGGTACTACGAAAAGAAGTTGGTCAGGAATTACCAATACACCGAAAATTGATTCTTCCTGGGTCGATGCCCGAGCGGTTAATGGGGACGGACTGTAAATTCGTTGGCAATATGTCTACGCTGGTTCAAATCCAGCTCGACCCAACAATTCACCAATCTACCATGAGATGGTAGAACCCCCTTCTTCTTCATAAATACCTGATAGGGGGATAAAAAAGAATCACATTTTCTGCTAGATCCCTTAGTTCCCTGGGATTGTAGTTCAATTGGTCAGAGCACCGCCCTGTCAAGGCGGAAGCTGCGGGTTCGAGCCCCGTCAGTCCCGACGAATCCCCTTGGGACAACATGTCATTCCCAAGGGGATTCAATTCGGAGTTCTCGTCACTTCAACGAGGACTAATTAATTGGAGAAAGACAAATGTAGATTAGTCCAATGATTGGTTGGTAGCATTATTCTTAGAGGAAATATTCCAAGAGATACTGAGTCTGCTTTTTGGATTGATCCCCATTCATGTAAGGAAACAAAGTCCGATCTCTTTCTCGGGCGCATCTCCACAGATGAAATTCGTTTCTTGTATAATACAAACTGAATTTAACAAAATCTCCCCTTCTGGCTCTGTTTTTGTTTGTGTAAGCCTAATTACTAAATAGGAAGGTTACAAATCAATTGGATTCAAATTGGACACTGAGCTTTTGATAATGGAATTGAATCCTTTTTCCTTACTAGTTTTTCTATTTTTTCAGGGTCCTGTCGAAGAAAGAACAAACCCTACACTAAAATGAAAATAACGAAAATAGTGAATTTACTGAAATATTCCATCTTTTTCCCGAGACTCAGCTTTATCCCATTTCTTTGTCTTCCAAAGAAAATGAGATCATTAAAAAACGGCGTTTAGAGCTTGTCTTTTTCCGCTTTGCTTGTCTTGTTGTTTGTAACTAATGGAAAGGGATGGGTGATGAGATGATACGCTATTTAATGATTGTACAAGGGTAGGATAGGTTATAGAAACTAAACAAGAGAAAAGAATGCTACATAATGTTAACTAAAGGAATTTTTGATTGGGTCGGGAATCCTATTTTGGATTCGGTATGGATAAAAGATCTCCCTAGGTTATACTATTCAATTTTCGACGACGAATTGATTTGATCGTTTAGATAGTCTTATTCATGCTATTGATCCGAGTCAATCTCGTCGAGAGGTTATTCATTCAGTGAAGTTACATGTGCAAGATTGATTTTCTCTAGGGGATTAAATCCCGCGTTATTGTGAAAGAAAAAGGGATGAGATTATGGAAGTCAATATTCTGGCATTTATTGCTACTGCACTCTTCATTTTAGTTCCTACTGCTTTTTTACTTATTATTTATGTAAAAACAGTTAGTCAAAATAATTAATTATTTTGAATGAAACTTGATCTTATCAACTATTGATAAGATCAAATGAAAGGAATTCTCATTTTGCGTAGTCTAATGAATAAATGAAATGGACGGCTCGAATCGGCGGTCTTCTCTGAGATCTGATAGTAGGTAAGAAAGATTCATTGAGTTCTTTCTTACCGGACTGTATCTTAGTGGTTCTAATAAAGCTAGAGGTTTACTCTAGATCAATCTACCATATTATCTTCATGGTAGATATTTGTAGTGGCGATATTCCTTTTCTAGCTGGAATTGACAGAGGGCCCACTTCGATTTCTTTGATACATCGATCAAGCGGAAAGAAGCGTTTTACTTGTTATAGAATCCATTCCTTCACTAGAATTCAATGCAATTTGAAAATGAAGAGATCTTGATAGTAAATCGTTCAAAATGCATTGTAGAACGATTTCTAAAAGAATTGATCCAGTTTGATTCCTCAACTCAATTCATAGTACTTCTAGAGACCACTTCTTCCCCAAACTACAAGTGAAAGGGAAAATGAAAAAACTACCATTAAAGCAGCCCAAGCGAGACTTACTAGCTCCATGTGAATTATGTCCCCTATCTCTATGAAAAAATTATTCGATTATTGCTCCCTAATAATAGTGGAATCCATGGTGCAGAGTCAAAAAGGGATTCTCACCGAAGACTGTTGAGGAACCAATTTACTAAATCCACTTCTAAAAAATTCCTCTATGATTTCGAATCGGCAAAGACTAAAGACAAGTAAAATAGGCTCTAAATACTAAGGCCCACTCTTTTTTTGAGTTTTTTAGGTAAAAATTATAATATAGATCGATCGCTATCTATGTGAAATAGTCAGGCGACACCCAGATTTGAACTGGGGAAAAAGGATTTGCAGTCCCCCGCCTTACCGCTCGGCCATGCCGCCAAAATCATCCAAAACCTAATGAAAATTTTTCATAGGAACTGTAGGTTTTTATAACCTATATTACGCACAGGGACTATAGAGCGTTATAACATATATCAGTTCCTCTAAATTCCAGAACGGAATCATAGAATTATCAGAAAATTATCACACTTCAATTTTCATTGAAGAAAAAATAGGTAAAAATGTCTCTCTTCTCTACAGAGGCTTTTTTGAACAAAGGGTTGCCGGGGATTCGAACCCGGAACTAGTCAGATGGAGTCGAAAATTTTACCGGTGTCCCCATGGACGTTGATAATTTTTGGATAATTTGTGCTAGTTGTCGAGATAGGGAATGACTAATGAAACTTCCTAATATCGCACCTATTACCGCACATGACGCATATATATTGAATTACATAGATAGAATTCATATAGAAACAAAATACAAATTTGATTGGCTATTGCAATTGAAAAAATTTTCAATAAAATTATAGGAGGTGGTGATCATGCTAGTTCAATCGTTCCTAAGCTTGGGTTTGAAGATAACTAATTGGGTGGTTTAAATAATTTGAAAAAAAAAAGTAATTTCTAGAAAAACGAAAAAGAATCACATGAATTCAATATATAAAAAAAAAAAACATTGCGAGAATTCATAGATCGGATATATAATTAATATAGAAACAAAATACAAATTTGATTGGCTATTGGCAATAGCCAATCGAAAAAAAAAAAACCATAGGAGGTGGTAATGGTGCTAATTCAATCGTTGGTAAGTTTTGGGCTGAAGATAACTAATTCGGTCGTTGGAGTCGGACTCCATTATGGATTTTTCACTCTATCGGAAATTGCGGGGCACCGAGGTAAGTGGATGTCGCTCTATAATAGGCCTCTGCATTTAGCGAATAGAAAATCCCGAAAATCCCTTTGTTGTACTAAAGGGGGGACACTACCCTCAGATAACAACGAGGAAGATTTTATTTTTTTCTTACTTTGTGTTCAAATGACGCCTCAGAAGATCGTATCTAATGTCTGGAAACAATTAGCGTCGCAGAATGGCGACCCCGGGGGGAGGATCATCGACTTTGCACAAACTCTGGGAGCTTCTTTTGTTGCGAAAAGAAAACAAATTTTTTTTCGAAATGCAAAATCTATAGAAG